GGATCTTGGGTAGAGGCGGGCGATATTTTAGTAGGTAAATTAACGCCTCAGGTGGCGAAAGAATTGTTGTATGCCCCAGAAGAAAAATTATTACGCACTATATTTGACATGAAAGTTTCCACTTCAAAAGAAACTTGTCTAAAACTACCTACAGGTGGTAGAGGTCGAGTTATTGATGTGAGATGGGGTTGTAGAAATAGAGGTTCTAATTATAATTCAGAAACAATTTGTGTATATATTTTACAGAAACGCGAAATAAAAGTCGGCGATAAAGTGGCCGGAAGGCATGGAAATAAAGGTATCATTTCAAAAATTTTACCGAGACAAGATATGCCTTATTTGCAAGATGGAAGACCTGTTGATATGGTCTTCAACCCGTTAGGGGTACCTTCACGAATGAATGTAGGACAGATATTTGAATGCTCACTCGGGTTAGCAGGAAGTCTGCTAGACAGACATTATCGCATAGGAGCTTTTGATGAGAGATATGAACAAGATGCTTCGAGAAAACTTGTGTTTTCTGAATTATATGAAGCCAGTAGGCAAAGGGTAAATCCATGGGTATTTGAACCCGAGTATCCGGGAAAAAGTAGAATATTTGATGGAAGAACAGGGGATTCTTTTGAACAACCTGTTATCATAGGAAATCTTTATATTTTAAAATTAATTCATCAAGTTGATGATAAAATACATGTACGTTCCAGCGGACATTACGCACTTGTTACCCAACAACCCCTTAGAGGAAGGGCTAAGCGGGGGGGACAACGGGTAGGAGAAATGGAGGTTTGGGCTCTAGAAGGATTGGGGGTTGCTCATATTTTACAAGAGATGCTTACTTATAAATCGGATCATATTAGAGCTCGGCAGGAGGCACTTGGTACTACCATCGTTGGAAGACCAATATCGAATCCTGAGGATGCTCCAGAATCTTTTCGATTACTCGTTCGAGAACTACGATCCTTAGCTCTGGAACTGAATCATTTCCTTGTATCTGAAAAGAATTTCCGAATTACTAGGAAGGAAGTTTAATCGGAATGAATTTTTATTTTTCTTCTATGATCGATCGTTATAAACATCAACAACTCCGAGTTGGCTCGGTTTCTCCTCAACAAATAAGTGCTTGGGCTAATAAAATCTTATCGAACGGAGAGAGAGTTGGAGAGGTGACAAAACCCCATACTTTTCATTATAAAACTAATAAACCGGAAAAAGATGGATTATTTTGTGAAAGAATCTTTGGTCCTATAAAAAGCGGAATTTGTGCTTGTGGAAATTTTCGAATAATCGAAGATGAAAAAGAAAACAAAAAATTTTGTCAAAAATGTGGAGTCGAATTTGTGGATTCTAGAACACGACGATATCAAATGGGTTACATCAAATTGTCCTGCCCAGTAACTCATGTGTGGTATTTGAAACGTCTTCCTAGTTATATTGCGAATCTTTTAGATCAACCTATTAAAGAATTAGAAGGTTTAGTATACTGCGATGTGTGATTTGATCGAAATCTAGATTTTACAGATTCGAAATGATAAACTGTCATCCCATTCAATCCACCTGGGATGCCCCAATTCTGACATGTTTTTTGGTGGGAAATAATATAAAGCTCATAATTTTGGAGTATTCAATACTCCAAAAAAGGGGATTGATCTATGGTCGATTCCGTAACAAATCCAAATAAATAGGAATATTGTACTTCGTGAAAACAAAACTTCTTTAAATTTGTAATATTTATAATTTATTTAAAAGAAAGGAAATAAGGAAGTGGTTAATTTCACAAAAAAATTATGTTTATTTTATGTTTGAGTAAGCAAATTTGTCATGGTTATAAGAGCCTATCTATCGCGTATAGGCTTGAAGGACATCATAGCATAATCGTCGAAGTAAACTAAAAATATTGGTACCTAAAAGATCGAATAGAACGATATATAAACAAGTAAATCCTTTTTGAATTCGAAGACACTCCTTTAATTAAAGCGAATTCATGATTCGAAGGGAAGTAGAATACTCAAGAATTTCACACTTTATTTATGTCGTACTTTTGAATAAAGAATTCAGAAGATATAAGTTCGAAACTCGAAACTAAGTAAAAAAAGTCAATGAAAAATTAATTAACGAAATGGTTTTCTCTTGAAACTTGAGTAAGAAGTAGATTTTTAAGGTTTTTTAGAATTTGAAAGCAAGAATCACTTTCTATATTTCTATATTTGGTATAACTACTTGAGCCGGATGAAAGGAAACTTTCACGTCCGGTTTTGAGGGGGGGAGATACTATAGTATCCTATCCCAATTTTTCTTTTGCTAGGTCTATAATTAAAAAACCGACTTTCTTACGATTACGAGGTTCATTCGAATATGAAATTCAATCTTGGAAATATAGCATCCCCTTTTTTTTTACTACCCAAGGCTTCGATACATTTAGAAATCGAGAAATCTCTACTGGAGCAAGGGCCATCCGAGAACAATTAGCCGATCTGGATTTGCGAATTATTATAGATTATTCATTTGTTGAATGGAAAGAATTAGGGAAAGAGGGGTCCACAGGGAATGAATGGGAAGATCGAAAGGTTGGAAGACGAAAGGATTTTTTGGTTAGACGCATGGAATTAGCTAAATATTTTATTCGAACGAATATCGAACCAGAATGGATGATTTTGTGTCTATTACCAGTTCTTCCCCCCGAACTAAGACCGATCATTCAAATAGATGGAGGTAAACTAATGAGCTCGGATATTAATGAACTATATCGAAGAGTTATCTATCGGAACAATACTCTTAATGACCTATTAATAACAAGTAGGTCTACTCCGGGGGAATTAGTAATGTGTCAGGAGAAGTTGATACAAGAAGCCGTGGATACACTTCTTGATAATGGAATTCGTGGACAACCAATGAGGGATGGTCATAATAAAATTTATAAGTCGTTTTCCGGTGTAATTGAAGGAAAAGAGGGAAGATTTCGTGAAACTTTACTTGGCAAACGAGTCGATTATTCAGGACGTTCCGTTATTATCGTAGGTCCATCACTTTCATTACATCAATGTGGATTACCTCGCGAGATAGCAATAGAACTTTTCCAGATATTTGTAATTCGCGGTCTAATTAAACAACATATTGCTTCGAACATAGGAGTTGCGAAGAGTAAAATTCGGGACAAAGAACCCATTGTATGGGAAATACTTCAGGAAGTTATGCAAGGGCATCCTGTATTGCTGAATAGAGCACCTACTCTGCATAGATTAGGCATACAGGCATTCCAACCTATTTTAGTGGAAGGACGCGCTATTTGTTTACACCCATTAGTTTGTAAGGGATTCAATGCAGATTTTGATGGAGATCAAATGGCTGTTCATGCGCCTTTATCTTTGGAAGCTCAAGCGGAGGCTCGTTTCCTTATGTTTTCTCATATGAATCTCTTATCTCCAGCTATTGGTGATCCCATTTCTGTGCCAACTCAAGATATGCTTATTGGACTCTATTTATTAACGATCAGAAATAGCCGAACTATTTGTGCAAATCGGTATAACCCGTGGAATTTCAAAAACTATAACTATCAAAATGAAAGAAATCATGATACTAAAGATATAAAAAAATACCCTTTTTCTAATTCTTATGATGCAATTGGAACTTCTCGGCCGAAAATAAGCAATTTAGGTATAGTAGGTATAGATAGTATTTTGTGGCTTCGGTGGCGACTAGATCAACACTTTATTGCTTCAAGAGAAGCTCCTATCGAAGTTCATTATGAATCCTTGGGTACTTATCATGAAATTTACGAATACTATCTAAAAGTAAGAAGTGTAAAAAAAGAAATTCGTTGTATATACATTCGAACTACGATTGGTCATATTTCCCTTTATAGAGAAATCGAAGAGGCCATACAAGGATTTTCTAGGGCCTGCTCATAGGGTACCTAATCATATGTTACTTAATCTAAGCAATTCTATAAATACCGATGAAAGTTCATGTCTCAATGGTTCAACCAGTATCATAGTTCCTCCCCTTACACGTGAATCACGATCGATAAAAGGAAGTTTTTGAATCACCGACTTAAACCCATTGTTGAATCCTACTCAGCAGAATATAGAGGTACTTATGGCAGAAGGGGTCAATTTGGTCTTTCACAATAAAATAATAGATGGAACTGCCATGAAACGACTTATTAACGGATTACTGGATCACTTCGGAATGGCATATACATCACACATCTTGGATCAAGTAAAAAATATGGGTTTTCAGCAAGCCACTGCTACATCTATTTCATTAGGAATTGATGATCTTTTAACAGTTCCCACGAAAGGATGGCTAATCCAAGATGCTGAAAAACAAAGTTTCATTTTGGAAAAACACTACCATGATGGGAGTATACACGCGGTAGAAAAATTACGTCAATCTATTGAGATATGGTCTATTACAAGTGAATATTTGCGACAAGAAATGAATCCCAATTTTAGGATGACTGATCCCCTTAATCCCGTCCATTTAATGTCTTTTTCGGGAGCGAGAGGAAATGCATCTCAGGTACATCAATTAGTCGGTATGAGAGGATTAATGTCGGATCCCCAAGGACAAATGATTGATTTACCCATTCAAAGCAATTTATGCGAAGGCCTTTCGTTAACAGAATATATTATTTCTTGTTACGGAGCTCGCAAAGGAGTTGTCGATACTGCTGTACGAACATCAGATGCTGGATATCTCACACGGAGACTTGTTGAAGTAGTTCAACACATTGTTATACGTAGAACGGATTGCGGAACTATACAAAGTATTTCTGTGAGTCCTCGAAAAGGGATGCTGATGGAAAGAATTTTTATACAAACATTAATTGGTCGTGTATTAGCAGATGATATATATACGGGTTCTCGATGTATTGCCGCCCGTAATCACGATATTGGAATTAGACTTGCCAATCGATTAAGAACCTTTCGAGGACAACCAATATCTATTCGAACCCCCTTTACGTGTAGAGGTACATCTTGGATCTGTCGATTATGTTATGGTCGGAGTCCTACTCATGGCGACCTCGTCGAATTAGGAGAAGCTGTAGGTATTATTGCGGGTCAATCTATTGGAGAACCGGGTACTCAACTGACATTAAGAACTTTTCATACCGGTGGAGTATTCACAGGGGGGACTGCAGTACATGTACGGGCCCCCTCTAATGGAAAAATAAAATTCAATGAGTATTTGGTTCATCCCACACGTACACGTCACGGACACCCTGCTTTTCTATGTTCTATCGATTTGTATGTAATTATTGAGAGTGCCGATTTTATACATAACGTGAAGGTTCCACCAAAAAGTTTTATTTTAGTTCAAAATGATCAATATGTAAAATCGGAACAGGCGATTGCTGAGATTCATTCGGGAATATCCACTTTGAATTTAAAAAAGAGGGTTCGAAAACATATTTCTTCTGACTTAGAGGGAGAAATGCATTGGAGTACCGATGTGTACCATGCACCTGAATTTACATATAGTAATGTTCATCTATTACCAAAAACAAGTAATTTATGGATATTATCGGGAGATCCGTGCCGATCCACTGTAGCCCCCCTTTTGCCACACAAGGATCAAGATCAAATGAAGGTTTATTCTCGTTCTGTCGAACGAAAGTTTTTTTCTAACCTATCAGTGACTAATGATCAAGTTAGACACAAATTATTTAGTTTCAATTTTTCTGGTAAAAAAGAAGAGAGCATTCCGGATTATTCAGAACTTAATCGAATAATATACACAGATCGTTATAATCTCCTATATACATTCATTCTCGCCAAAAATTCTGATCTATTGGCAAAGAGGCGTAAAAACAGATTTTACATCCCATTTCAATCAATTCCAGAACGAGAAAAAGAACGAATATCCCATTCGGGTATAGTGATTGAACTATCCATAAATGTTATTTTCCGTAGAAAAATAATTATTGCATATTTCGATGATCCTAGATACAAAATAAATAATTCGGAAATTAAGAAATATGAGACTATAGAGTCATATTCAATCGTTAAAAAAGAGGATTTGATTGAGTATCGAGGAGTTACAAAAATTAGTAAAAACAAAAAAGATAAACTATTTTTCATTCCAGAGGAAGTGCATATCTTACCTCGATCTTCTTACATAATGGTACGAAACAGTAGTATCATTGGAATAGGTACACGAATTGCTTTAAATAGAAGAAGCAGTGCATGTGGATTGGTACGAGTGAAGATAAAAAAAAAAAAAATTGAATTAACAATTTTTTCTGGAGATATCTATTTTACTGGAAAAACCAATACTGTAAAAACCGATAAGATATTCCGCCACAGTGACATATTGATATCACCAAGACCTGGAAAAACAAATTCCACAGAATTCAAAAAAAAACTGAAAAATTGGGTTTATGTCCAACGGATTACACTTACCAAGAAAAAGTATTTTGTTTTGGTTCGACCTGTAGTCATATCCGAAACAGTGTGGGATATAAGTTTAACAACCCTCTTCCCGCAAGATGTGTTACAGGAATCGGATAATGTTCAACTTCAAGTTGTCGATTCTATCGTGGGTAAACCCATCATTTTGGGAGTATTTTCTGGCATAAGTATTCAATTATTTAGGACGTGTTTAGTATTCAATTGGAACCAAGACAAAAAAGAATTTTCGATAGAACAGGCCTATACTTCCCTTGTTGAAGTAAGAGCAAAGGGTTTAATGCGCGATTTTCTAAGAATTGACTTAGTGAAATCCCCTATTTCGTATAACGGAAAAAGAAATGATCCGTCAGGTTCAAGATTTATTTCTGATAATAGATCAGATCGCATCAATATCAATCCCTTTTATTACAAGACAAGAAAGATTCAAGAATCGCTTAGCCAAAATCAAGGAACTATTCGTACGTTTTCATTATTTAATAAAAATAATGAATATAAACCCTTTCTAATTTTGTCATCATCTGATTGTTCTCGAATCGGTTTATTCAACGGTGTAAAATATCACAATATAAAAAACAAATCCATTAAAAGGAATTTCAGAATTGATTCGTTGGGACCTGTAGGAACAGTCCTTCCAATTGTGAATTTGAATTTGTTTTACTATTTCATAACTCATAATCAGATCTTGGTAACTAACTATTTGCAACTTGAAAATTTAAAAAATCTTTTTGAACTTCAATTTTATTTCATAGATGAAAATGGAATAATTTATAATAATAATATCGGTATATGCAGTAACAGAATTTGGAATCGATTCCATTTGAATTGGTATTTTCTACACTATAATTATTGTGAGGAGACATCCACAATAATGAATCTTGGACAGTTTATTTGTGACAATGTATGTATAACAAAAAATGTACCACACAAAAAATCGGGCCAAGTCTTAATTGTTCAAATTAGTTCTGTAGTAATAAGAGCAGCTCAGCCTTATTTAGCCACTCCTGGCGCAACTGTTCATGGCCATTATGGGGAAATCTTTTACGAAGGCGATACATTAGTTACATTTATATATGAAAAATCAAAATCTGGTGATATAACACAGGGTCTTCAAAAGGTGCAACAGGTATTAGAAGTGCGTTCGGTTGATTCAATATCAATGAATCTGGAAAGGCGGGTTAGGGGTTGGAACGAACGTATAACAAGAATTCTTGGCATTCCTTGGGGTTTCTTGATTGGTGCTGAGCTAACTAGAGTACAAAGTCGTATTTCTTGGGTTCATAAGATCCAAGAAATTTATCGATCTCAGGGGGTTCAAATTCATAATAAACATATAGAGATGATTGTACATCAAATAACATCAAAAGTGTTGGTATCCGAAGATGGAATGTCTAATGTTTTTTTACCTGGAGAGTTGATTGGATTGTTACGAGCAAAGCGAACGGGTCGTGCTTTTGAAGAAGCCATTTGTTATCAAGTTATATTATTGGGAATAACGAGAACAGCTTTGAACACTCAAAGTTTTATATCCGAGGCGAGTTTTCAAGAAACCGCTCGAGTTTTAGCAAAAGCCTCTCTCCGGGGTCGTATTGATTGGTTGAAAGGGTTGAAAGAAAATGTTGTTCTGGGGAGTATGATACCCGCTGGGACTGGATTCAAAGGATTTGCGCACCGTTCAAGTCAAGATAACAACATTCCTTTAGAACCCTTAAAAACAAATCTATTCGTGGGCGAAATGGGAGATATTTTGTTCTACCACAGAAGATTTTTTGATTCCTCCGTTTTAAACGATTCTCAGAAGATATATCATAACAATTTTTTTATAGGATTTAAGGATTATTAAAATAAGAACCGATTTTTCCTTCTAATTCTGCTAATTGTGCCAGTTCCAATAAAAACGAATTAACTAACAGTTCATTTTTGGGAGAAGATAAGGTTCCGTCGGAACAACTTTTTTCCAGTCCTTCGTCTCTTTTTTTGTTTGTTTTAAAAAAAAAAACAAAAAAAAAGAGGAAGTGTGAGTAGAAATGACAAGAAGGTATTGGAACATCAATTTAGAAGAGATGATGGAGTCCGGAGTTCATTTTGGTCATGGTACAAGAAAATGGAATCCTAGAATGGCCCCTTATATCTCTGGAAAGCGTAACGGTATTCATATTCCAAATCTTACTATAACTGCTCGGTTTTTATCAAAAGCTTGTGATTTGGTTTTTGATGCAGCAAGTAGAGAAAAACAATTTTTAATTGTTGGTACAAAGAATAAAGTAGCTAATTCAGTAGCATGGGCTGCAATACGGGCTCAGTGTCATTATGTTAATAAAAAATGGCTAGGTGGGATGTTAACGAATTGGTACACTACAGAAATGAGACTTCATAGGTTCAGGAATTTGAGAGTAGAACAACATATGGGGAAACTCGAACACCTTCCAAAAAGGGATGCGGCTGTGTTGAAGAGACAATTATTTAATTTACAAACATATATGGGTGGAATTAAATATATGGAGGGGTTGCCTGATATTGTAATCATCGTTGATCAGCAAGAAGAATATACGGCTCTTCGCGAATGTATTGCTTTGGGAATTCCAACGATTTGTTTTATTGATACAAATTGTGACCCGGATCTCGCAGATATTTCGATTCCGTCAAATGATGATACTACAGCTTCAATCCGATTAGTTCTTACAAAATTAGTATTCGCAATTTGTGAAGGTCGTTTTAGCTTTATACGAAATCCTTGAGTATACTAACTAATATAATAATAGATATATATTATATATAAATTTATATTTATATATAAATAAAATTATAATAAATATAAAAAAAAATAGAATAGTAAGATAAAGAACTTCAGAACCCCAAAAGATTTATAGAATCAATTCCTATATCTTGAATCGCAAAAATAAAAATAAATTAAAGATAAAATAAAAAATACAGAATAATAATATATAATTCACATAGTCAAGTTAAGAAAGAGGCAGTTGAATCAAAATAATTATTTTTAAAGTTTTCTTTTTAGCCGAGGTCAATATGGATGTTCTATTATGTTCCACCAATACACTAACCACTACCCTAAAGGGGTTATACAATATATCCGATGTGGAAGTAGGACAACATTTCTATTGGCAAATAGTAGGTTTTCAAGTACATGCTCAAGTACTTATTACTTCTTGGGTTGTCATTGCTATCTTATTAGGTTCAGCCACTTTAGCTGTTCGAAATCCACAAACCATTCCCACTGCCGATCAGAATTTTTTCGAATATATCCTTGAATTCATTAGAGACGTGAGTAAAACTCAGATTGGAGAAGGATATGGTCCTTGGGTTCCCTTTATTGGAACTATGTTTCTATTTATTTTTGTTTCGAATTGGTCGGGGGCTCTTTTACCTTGGAAAATAATACAGTTACCTCATGGAGAGTTAGCTGCGCCCACGAATGATATAAATACTACTGTTGCTTTAGCTTTACTCACCTCATTGGCATATTTCTATGCGGGTCTTACAAAAAAAGGATTGGGTTATTTCAGTAAATACATTCAGCCAACTCTAATCCTTTTACCTATTAATATTTTAGAAGATTTCACAAAACCCCTATCACTTAGTTTTAGACTTTTTGGCAATATATTAGCTGATGAATTAGTAGTTGTTGTTCTTGTTTCTTTAGTACCTTCAGTGATTCCTATACCGGTTATGTTCCTTGGATTATTTACAAGTGGTATTCAAGCTCTTATTTTTGCAACTTTAGCTGCGGCTTATATAGGCGAATCACTAGAGGGCCATCATTAGATATTTATAAATAAATAAAAAATAAAAAAATAGATCAAAAAAAAATTTCCACTTAAGCCAATCAACTCTTGTGAATGTTTCAAAGAAGTCGAATTATTTGAAAATCCGATTAAATCTAAGATATAAAATGTAAATTTTTATTTATACGGGTACTTCATTAGAAGTCTTTCCTGTTTGTCTGTAATTGTGAATTGAATGACTAAAAGTATTAAATTAAGAATACGAAAAATATATAAGATTTAGAGAGAGAGTGGTTTGAAAGTCATATGAATTCACAAAAAAAGAACCATGGATAGAAACGAAAAATGAAATATCGAAGTAGTTCTGCTGATGCAATACAATACTATTTCTTTATTATTTCTTCAATTCGGAAGTTCTTAGTTACTTCAACCGGCTAGATGAATCTTCTTAGTGATGGAATAATGAAATCATAATTAATTGGTTGATTGTATGTATCATTAACTATTTTTTTTTGCGAGTATTTTTTCATGAATCCGCTGATTTCCGCTGCTTCCGTTATTGCTGCTGGATTGGCTGTAGGGCTTTCTTCTATTGGACCCGGAGTGGGTCAAGGTACCGCTGCGGGCCAAGCTGTAGAGGGGATCGCAAGACAGCCCGAAGCAGAGGGTAAGATACGAGGTACTTTATTACTTAGTCTGGCTTTTATGGAAGCTTTAACAATTTATGGATTGGTTGTAGCATTAGCGCTTTTATTTGCGAATCCTTTTGTTTAATACTAGAAAAAACAAAAAATCTAAAAAAAAACTTATATGTATTTTATTTTCTTATACTTATTACTTTACTTACTTTTTTGAATTATGTCAAAATATCAACCCCATATTTTATATTTATTCGTTGATAAAAAAACAAACTCACGGAAAGGATCGATTTGAGGATGTCAAATTTTCATACCAACTCACTTTTGTCCCTCTCGTTCTTAGTCCAACGTAAACTTTTTTTAGAAGTATCATTTTTATTTATTTATTTAAATATTTTAATTTATTTAAACATAAAAACGAAATATTAAATCAAAAGTGAAGGTTAGAACTCTTTCGATTTTTTTAGTTTATCTAGTAAGTAAGAGGAGATCATATGCAAAATATAAGCAATTCGTTCGTTTCTTTAAGTCACCGGCCATTTGCCGGGAGTTTCGGGTTTAATACCGATATTTTAGCAACAAATCCAATAAATCTAAGTGTAGTGTTTGGTGTATTGATTTTTTTTGGAAAGAGAGTGTGTGCGAGTTGTTTATTTCAAGAATAAGCTGTATTCAACCAGCTGCACATTATAATTAGGAAAGCAAGGTGCATGACCTCGCGAATTACTTCTTAATAAATTGATAAATAGTATAAATAATATAGTATAGTATGGAAGAACCATAGCATTTCGTGATTTATTGGTAAATTGACTTTGCTTCGATTCTCTATCAATCAATACAATAAGCTGAAACTATTAACATGGTTAAAGCTAAGCTATTTGAAGTGCAGATGCGGCATATTACTCTTTCCTATTCCTAATAGTATTTTTTCTACTATTATGTTAATACATAAATGGTTTCAAAAGAATAGTTGGAATTTTGTTCGATATAGAACACTCATATCGATAAAATACCTTTAACCGCTTATTGAAATATTGTATAAAATTGGAAACTAAGAGGTATGTTAACTCCTTAGTTATTTGTTTTATTTAATACACTGTTGGATCAATGACCTATGTAGGTATAAAAGTATAAAATAATAGGTATTTTTGGATTTTAAGAAAAAAAGAAACAACTTTGCTGATAATTACATATTTTTCAGAAGAGTCCTTTAAATATTCTAGGAGTAGTGATCAGTTTCGATATTTTTTTTGAATATGAACAGATAAGAAGGGATAGGCTCATTATAAATAAAAAAATATGGTAATTCTACATTTTAAGTAATTGAGCATGAGAGCCAAATGAATTGAAAGATTCATGTTTGGTTCGGGAGGGGATTATGGAAGTTTTTAAAATGAATAGAAAAAAAGATAATCCACTTTTATTAAATGATTTATTAGATAATCGAAAACAGAGGATTTTGAATACTATTCGAAATTCAGACAAAATACGCGAAGAGGCTATCGAACCGTTGGAAAAAGCCAAGTATTATTTACGTAAAGTTGAACTGGAAGCAGATCAGTTTCGATTGAATGGCTATTCGGAGATAGAACGAGAAAAGTTGAATTTGATTAATTCAACTTATGCAACTTTTAAACAATTAGAAAATTACAAAAATGAAACTATTTCTTTTGAACAACAAAGGGCGATTAATCAAGTCCAACAACACGTTT